TTTCATAGTAGATTATCCCCTACTATTGAATTAGGAATAACATGACCGCCAGTAGGAATTTTAGCATTTAATCCATTTCAGATTCCTCTATTAAATACTGCTATTTTATTAGCCTCAGGGGTTACAGTCACATGAGCTCATCATAGTTTAATAGAAAGAAATCATTCTCAAACAACACAAGGATTATTTTTTACAATTATTTTAGGGGTATATTTTTCTATTCTTCAAGCGTATGAATATATTGAAGCTCCTTTTACAATTGCAGATGCAGTATATGGGTCAACTTTTTACATAGCAACGGGATTCCATGGACTTCATGTATTAATTGGAACAACTTTTTTATTAATTTGTTTTTTACGTCATATTAACTTTCATTTTTCAAAAAATCACCATTTTGGATTTGAAGCAGCAGCATGATACTGACATTTTGTAGATGTAGTATGATTATTTTTATATATTTCAATTTACTGATGAGGTAGATATTTATAAAGTATATATTTGTATATGTGACTTCCAATCACAAGGACTAAATAATTTTAGTATAAATAATATTAATATTATCGACAATAACTTTAATTATCATAATTATTACTATTGTAGTAATAATACTTGCTACATTATTATCAAAAAAAACACTTACAGACCGAGAAAAATGTTCTCCATTTGAATGTGGATTTGATCCAATAAATTCTTCTCGTCTTCCTTTTTCCTTACGATTTTTTTTAATTGCAATTATTTTTTTAATTTTTGATGTAGAAATTGCTTTATTATTACCTATAATTATAATTATTAAATCATCAAACTTAATTAATTGAACTATTACTAGCCTATTTTTTATTTTTATTTTAATTATTGGATTATACCATGAATGAAATCAAGGAGCATTAGAATGAAATGAATAAATATGAAGCGATTTATTGCAATTAGTTTCGGCCTAATTTTAGGTGAAATTCACCCATATTTTAGGGTAATAGTTAATTATAACATTTAATTTGCATTTAAAAAGTATTGAATTATTCAATTTACCTTATTAATTGAAACCAAAAAGAGGTATATCACTGTTAATGATAAAATTGAATTTTTAAAATTCCAATTAAAGAAATATAAATGGAATTAAACCATTAAAGTTAAAAGTTAGCAGCTTTTTCTTGATCAACATATTTCAATTTATATAGTTTAAAAAAACATTACATTTTCAATGTAAAAATAAAAATTCATTTTTTTATAAATATCTAAAGATTAAAATAATCACCCTAACATCTTCAGTGTCATGCTCTAAAATTAAGCTATTTAAATAATTAATAAAACTAATTATTATTAATAAAATAATAAATCACAGCATATATCTTAATAAATAAATTTTTAAACTATTATTTTGAAATTCTTGTAAATATAAAGAATAATTTTTTAATTGATTATACAATATTTGCCCTCCAAAAAACTCTCTTCATCCTTGATCAAAACTTTTATATGAGTATAATCCTAATTTTAATGGATAATTAATAACTCCTACAGTTGAAAGAACAGGTATAAATCATATTGACCCAGCAAAATAAATTAAATTATAATAATATAACCCCTTATTAATAAAAAATAATTTAACATTAGTTAATAAGTAACCTATTCTTCCTCCTAATAAACATACAATTAATGTTAAAATTTTTATATTAAAAGGTAAACAAATTATTGAGGGATTCAAAAATATTAATCATCTTAATATGCTTCCTCCAATAATTGCTATAATTATTAAAAAAAAAATTCTAAATAACATTGTTATACTTTTATCATTTAAAGGATGTAAAGAACTTCTATTAAATTCACCTGTTATTGAATAATAAACTAAACGAAATGAATAACACACTGTTAATCCTGTACTAAAAAAAAAAAGAAAAAAAGAAAAACTATTTACATAAGATAATATTACTATTTCTAGTATTAAATCCTTAGAATAAAATCCAGCTAAAAACGGTATCCCGCATAAAGCTAAATTAGCAATATTAAAACAACTACATGTTAAAGGTATTCTTATATTTAATCTTCCTATTATTCGGATATCCTGCGAATTTTTTATATTATGAATAATAGACCCAGCACACATGAATAATAAAGCCTTAAATAAAGCATGTGTTAATAAATGAAAAAATGCTAACTTATAAAATCCTATTGATAAAATTCTTATTATTAATCCTAATTGACTCAAAGTAGATAAAGCAATAATTTTTTTTAAATCAAATTCAAAATTAGCTCCTAACCCAGCTATAAATATTGTTAACCCAGAAATTAACAACAAAAATTGACCTATTCATAAATCAATTAATAAAACATTAAAACGAATTAATAAATAAACCCCTGCAGTAACTAAAGTTGAAGAATGTACTAAAGCAGAAACTGGAGTAGGGGCGGCCATAGCGGCAGGTAATCAAGAAGAAAAAGGAATTTGTGCACTTTTAGTTATAGCCGCCAATATTACCAATGCCCCAATAATTATTATTTCAAACTTAGTTGATAATATATCTAAATAAAAAATATAATTTCAACTCCCATAATTTAATATTCAAGCAATAGCCAACAATAAAGCAACATCTCCAATTCGATTAGATAGGGCGGTTAATATTCCAGCATTGTAAGACTTAACATTTTGAAAATAAATTACTAAACAATAAGATACTAATCCTAATCCATCTCACCCTAATAAAATTCTAATTAAATTAGGGCTAATAATTAATAATATTATTGACATAACAAATATTAATACTAATAAAATAAATCGATTAATATTATAATCTTCTTCTATATATTGATTACTATAAAAAATTACTAAAGAAGAAATTAACAAAACAAAAGATATAAATATTAAACTTATTCAATCAAACAAAAAAGTCATAACAATTGATATTGATTGTAAAGACAATACTTCTCATTCAATAAAATAAACTAAATCTCTTAAAATAAACTTTATTCTTATTAAAAATAAACTAATACTAATAAAGATTAAAAAATAAAAACTTGTTTTACAATAATTTACTAAACTATTCACGATCTAAAATGAATTAATCATATCATTGACACCACAAATCAATATTTTTTTTAAACTATTTAAATAAATTCATAACATACAAAAACTTCTTTTTAAAATTAAAATATTTAAAGGAATTCAATGCAATATTAATAAAGAAAATTCTCGAACTGTACCTACTGAAAAAAAATGAACTCCAGAATAAGTCTTTCCATGTTGACTATAAGCAAATAAATATAATGAATAAGCAGCTCTAAAAAAAGATAAAAAAGTTAATATAATTATAGTAATTCATGATCACCCCACAATTCTATTTAATAAAGAAATTTCTCCTAATAAATTTAATGTAGGAGGAGCAGCTATATTACCAGAACATAATAAAAATCACCATAATCTTAATGTTGGCATAAAATTTAAAAGTCCCTTATTAATTAATAAACTTCGTCTCCCCATTCGCTCATAAGAAATATTAGCTAAACAAAAAAGTCCTGAAGAACAAAGACCATGAGCAATTATTAAAGCATAAGACCCTGTTAAACCCCAATAAGTCAATGTTAATAATCCTCTTAATACAATTCCTATATGTGCGACAGAAGAATAAGCAATTAAAGCCTTTAAATCTGTTTGTCGTAAACAAATTAATCTAATTAAAACTCCTCCAACCAAACTAATACTAATTCATCAATAATTATATTTAACTCCTGTTATTTGTAATAAAGAAAATATTCGCAATAACCCATATCCTCCTAATTTTAATAAAATCCCTGCTAAAATTATAGACCCAGAAACTGGGGCTTCAACATGAGCTTTTGGTAATCATAAATGAACCAAAAATATTGGTATTTTTACTAAAAAGGCAAAAATTAAAGATAAATATAAAAAATTTAAATCTATAAAATTAAAATTTAATAATAAATTAAATGATAAAGTATTATTAAAATCTAAAATATAAAAAATACCAATTAATAAAGGTAAAGAAGCTAATAAAGTATAAAATAATAAATATACACCTGCTTGAAGGCGTTCAGGCTGATACCCCCACCCTAAAATTAAAAATAAAGTAGGAATTAAACTGGCCTCAAAAAATAAATAAAATATAAACATTCTTATAGAACTAAATGTTAATACTAATATTATTAATAAAAATAAAATTATAAAAATAAATAAATTTTTATAATTATTATATAAATATACTTTTTCACTTGCTATTAATATTAATACACAAATTCAAAAACTTAATAAAATCAATCCAAATGAAATTATATCCAACCCAAAATAATAAGAAATATAATTAAAATAATTCAAAGAACTAAAATTAACTATAAATAAAAAAGTAAAAAAAAATAATAAATTCTGAACCGTTCAATAATTTCTTTTTAAAAAAGAAAGAGGCAATATAAAAATTAATATAAAAACAAACTTTAACATTGTAAAATAGAAAATCTTTGAAAATAATCATTACCATGAGTTCGAATTATTGATACTAAAATAGAAAGGCCTAAAACTCCTTCACAAACACAAAAAGTTAAAAAAAATATTCTAAAATAAAGTTCATAATTTATAAAATTTAAATAAAAAAATAAAAAAATAAATAAACTTAATACTATAAACTCTAGTCTTAATAAAGTAGATAATAAATGTTTACGATTAGAAACAAATACTAAACAACCAAAAATAAATATAATTATTGATAAAATAAATAATAAATATATATTCGCCATTAATTTAATTAGTTTAAATAGTTTAATAATAAAACATTAGTCTTGTAAACTAAAATTAAGATATAATTCTTTTTAAACTTCAAGAAAAAAGAAACCTCTTTTTCATTAACTCCCAAAGTTAATATTTTAAATAAACTATTTCTTGATATTACAAAACTAATTATTATAACATTATGTTTAATTATAAGATTTATTTTTATACAAATAAAACATCCTTTATCAATAGGATTAATACTATTAATTCAAACGTTTTTAACTTGTCTAATTACAAGAATTTATGTAAAAACATTTTGATTTTCATATGTTTTATTTTTAATTTTTTTGGGAGGGATATTAATTTTATTTATTTATGTTACATCGCTGTCTTCAAATGAAATATTTTCAATATCATTTAGATTAACAATAATTAGTTTAATTATTTTTTCTATTTTTACTATTTTATTTTTTATTATAGATAAATCATTAATTGAACAATTTATTACAAATATAGAAATAGAAAAATTATCTAATATAAATAATTTAATTAATGAAAATATTTTATCATTAAATAAAATATATAATTTTCCAACTAATTTAATTACATTACTTTTAATTAATTATTTATTTTTAACTTTATTAGTAACTGTAAAAATTACTAAAAAATTTTATGGTCCTTTACGACAAATAAATTAATGTTTAAACCAATTCGAAAAAATCACCCCTTAATTAGTATTGCTAATAATGCATTAGTAGACTTACCTGCTCCATCAAACATTTCAGCATGATGAAATTTTGGATCATTATTAGGATTATGTTTAATAATTCAAATTTTAACAGGATTATTTTTAGCTATACACTACGCTGCTGATATTGAAACTGCTTTTAATAGAGTTAATCACATTTGTCGAGATGTAAATAATGGTTGATTCTTACGAATTTGTCACGCAAATGGAGCATCATTTTTTTTTGCTTGTTTATTTATTCACGTAGGTCGAGGAGTATATTACGAATCATATTTATACCATATAACATGAAATACTGGGGTAATTATTTTATTTTTAACAATAGCAACAGGATTTTTAGGGTATGTCTTACCTTGAGGACAAATATCATTCTGAGGAGCTACAGTAATTACTAATTTATTATCTGCTATTCCATATTTAGGGATAGATTTAGTTCAATGAATTTGAGGAGGATTTGCAGTAGATAATGCAACATTAACTCGATTTTTTACCTTTCATTTTATTTTCCCTTTCATTATCTTAGCTTTAATAATGATTCATTTATTATTTTTACATCAAACTGGATCAAATAATCCATTAGGACTAAATAGAAATGTTGATAAAATCCCCTTTCATCCTTATTTTATTTACAAGGACATTTTCGGATTTATTATATTTTTATGAATTTTAGTAGCTTTTATTTGAAAATTTAATTATTTATTAATAGACCCAGAAAATTTTATCCCTGCTAATCCTTTAGTAACTCCAGTACATATTCAACCTGAATGATATTTTTTATTTGCTTATGCAATTTTACGATCAATTCCTAATAAATTAGGAGGAGTAATTGCTTTGATTTTGTCAATTGCAATTTTATTAATTTTACCTTTTACTCATTCTAGTAAATTTCGAGGATTACAATTTTACCCATTAAACCAAATTTTATATTGAAATATAGTAATCGTAGCATCTTTATTAACATGAATTGGAGCCCGACCCGTAGAAGATCCTTATATTTTAACAGGACAAATTCTTACAGTACTTTATTTTTCATACTTTATTATTAATCCATTAGTTGCTAAATATTGAGACAAATTATTAAATTAATTAATAAGCTTTTATAGTGTATGTCTTGAAAACATAAGAAAGAAGTAAATCCTTCTATTAATTTATACTAAAAATTATTCATTAAAATAATATAGAAATTAAAAAAATTTTAAACCCTACAAAAAAAAATAAATAATTCAAAGAAAGAGGTAAAAATCTTTTTCATGCTAAATATATTAATTTATCATACCGAAACCGTGGTAAAGTTCCTCGCACTCAAATAAAAATAAAAGAAATAAAAGTTAATTTAAAAAAAAATAATAATCTATAAATATCCCCCCCTAAAAAAATAACTACAAATAACATACTCATAAATAAAATTCTAGAATATTCCGCCAAAAAAATTAACGCAAATCCTCCTCTTCTATATTCAACATTAAATCCTGAAACTAATTCTGATTCTCCTTCAGCAAAATCAAAAGGAGTACGGTTAGTTTCCGCTAAACAAGAAGCTAATCAAACTAACCCCAAAGGAAAACAAAAAAAAATAAATCAAATATATGATTGATAATTATAAAAATTTACAAAATTATAATTACCAATCAAAAAAATAAAACTTAATAAAATTAAAGCCAAACTTACTTCATAAGAAATTGTTTGAGCTACAGCCCGTAGTCCCCCTAATAAAGCATAATTAGAATTTGATGATCAACCAGCAATTATAACAGTATAAACCCCTAATCTAGTACAACACAAAAAAAATAATACACCCAAATTAAATGAATATAATTTAATCAAATAAGGGATACATATTCAAATTAATAAAGATAAAAATAAAGAAAATACAGGTGAAAAATAATAAGAAATATAATTAGATACTAAAGGATAAGTTTGTTCTTTAGTAAATAATTTTACAGCATCACTAAAAGGTTGTAATAATCCGTTAAACCCTACTTTATTAGGACCTTTACGAATTTGAATATAACCTAAAACTTTACGTTCTAATAAAGTCAAAAAAGCAACTCCTACTATTACACAAATTACTAATAATAATCTTCCAATTAAAGGTAAAATTAAATCATATATAAACAATACTATTTATAATTAAAAATTATATTTATAAATTCTAAATTTATTGCACTAATCTGCCAAAATAGTAAACAAAATTATTAATTTTCAAATAAATTAAAACTATATTTTTTATATTAGGTCCTTTCGTACTGCAATATAATAATTAATTAACAAATTAGAAACCAACCTGGCTTACGCCGGTTTGAACTCAGATCATGTAAGAATTCAAAGGTCGAACAGACCTAAACTTTAAACTTCTACACCTAAAAATAACTCTTAATCCAACATCGAGGTCGCAATCTTTTTTATCGATATGAACTCTCTAAAAAAATTACGCTGTTATCCCTAAGGTAACTTAATTTTTTAATCCATAATATAGGATCTAAAAATCATAAATCAATGTAAACAATAAATAAAAGTTTATTAAATTTTAATACCACCCCAGTAAAATTTTATCAAAAATATAAATTTTAATATTCTTTATAATTTATAATCTATAAAAATAAAGATCTATAGGGTCTTCTCGTCCTTTAATTATATTTTAACTTTTTAATTAAAAAATAAAATTCTATAAAATTTTAAAAAAAACAGTATATATCTCATTCAACCATTCATACCAGCCTCCAATTAAAAGACTATTGATTATGCTACCTTCGCACGGTCAAAATACCGCGGCCCTTTAAATTTCAGTGGGCAGGCTAGACTTTATATACAAATCAAAAAGACATGTTTTTGTTAAACAGGTGAACATATTTAATTTGCCGAATTCTTCATTTAAACCTATCAAATTAGAAACCAACCTGGCTTACGTGAACTTGATATACTAATTTTATCATATAAACTTATATACTAATTTTATCATAATTTATAATTTTAATTAATTAAAAATTATATTTTAATAAAAAATTTAATTTAATAATAAATAATTTTAAATAAAAAATAAATTATAACAAATTTATTAATAATAGCTATTTTTAAGCTTATATTTATTTTTTTATTATTAAAAATATAAAAATTTATTTTAAAGCTTATCCCTTAAAATATTATTTTATTTATATATTAAATTAAAAAATTAAAGTAATAAAATAAATAAACTAAATTAAATTTATTTCTTAAAAAACTAGATATATTTTAAAACGATTAACATTTCATTTCTAATTATATATTTAAAATAATTATTCTACAATAACTTTTATATATAATTAAATCTTTAAAATTCGAGAAAAATTAATATAATAATTGATTATTTAATAAACCCTGATACACAAGGTACAATAAATAAAATTTTCTTTTAAAATAAAAATTTTTCAAAATATTTCAATATTCTTTTACAATACTAATACACTATAATTAAAATTATTATTTCATTATACATTACTAAAACTAAAAATATTAAAATTATTTTTATTAATAATTAATACAAAAAAAAAATTAATAAATAAATTATATCAACTTAAATTGAATTGCACAAATTTCTTTTCAATGTAAATGAAATGCTTTACTAATTAAGCTTTAAGATGTCATTCTAGATACACTTTCCAGTACATCTACTATGTTACGACTTATCTCATTTTAAAAATGAGAGCGACGGGCGATGTGTGCATGTTTTAGAGCTTTAATCATATAAATAATCTATTTTATATTACTATTAAATCCACCTTCATATTTTAATTTCAAAAAATAATCCGTTTAAATAATTTTATTGTAATCCATTTCTACTTAATCATAAACTGCACCTTGACCTGACATTTTATTTAATAAAATATTTAGAAAATTATTAATCTTATAATATATTCTGATGACGGCGATATACAAATTGAAAACAAAATTAAGTTAGGTCCAACGTGGATTATCAATAACAGAACAGATTCCTCTAAATAGACTAAAACACCGCCAAATTCTTTAAATTTTAAGAATATAACTAATACTACTTTAGCATTTTAATTATTTAATTTTAATAATAGGGTATCTAATCCTAGTTTATTATAAAATTTTTATAGCTTAAATTAATTAATAATTAATAATAAATAAATTTAAAAATTTCACCTAATAAATTTATAAATATATTAAATAAATATAATTTAACTAATACTAAAAATTTTTATTTGCATCATTTGTATAACCGCAGTAGCTGGCACAAATTTTACCAATACTATATATTATTACTAATTCAAAATTTCTTTTATAATTAATATTAATTACTGCGAATATTTTATAATTATTTATTTTTAAAATTAACAATAATTCATACAAAAATTTACATGTAAAATAAAATATAAATAAAATATTTAACTAGAATAAAATAATATTAATACTCTTAAATTTGTAATAATAAATTTTAATAATTTTTATGATATAGCACAATAATAATAATTAAATTAACAATAAATTTTATAATATTAATTATTAAAATTAAATAAATAATTTTAGTACAATTCTCCTCATAAAAATTCCCCTATTTTTTTTTTTTTTTTATTAATTAATCTATAAAAATAATTAATAATTTATAAACTATTAAATTATATTAATTATATTATTAATATAGATAAAAATAAATTATATTATTAAAATTATTTAATAATTAATTAAAGTATTAATGATTATATAAATATTTAATATATATATATATATTTATATATTATAATTATTATAATTTAATATATTTTATATAAATAATTTATATATATATAAATATTTTTTTCTTTCAATTATAAGACTATTTGGTCTATAGATAATACACCCATTTTATATAAATATATTATATAATAAATGATTATATTAATATAAATTATTTATATAATTAAAAGGAACCCCCCACCACAATAATAAAATAACACTCCGTTATTTTTAATACTAATATAAAA